GTTAATGTAGCTTAATAACCAAAGCAAAGCACTGAAAATGCTTAGATGGATTTTTAAAATCCCATAAACATAAAGGTTTGGTCCTGGCCTTATAGTTAATTAGAGGTAAGATTACACATGCAAATATCCATAAACCAGTGTAAAATCCCTTAAACATTTAAATTAAATTTTAAGGAGAGGGTATCAAGCACATAAAATAGCTTAAGACACCTTGCCAAGCCACACCCCCACGGGACCCAGCAGTGATAAACATTAAGCAATAAACGAAAGTTTGACTAAGCTATACCTCTCAGGGTTGGTAAATTTCGTGCCAGCCACCGCGGTCATACGATTAACCCAAACTAACTATACTCGGCGTAAAACGTGTAAACTACCCACAACAAAATAGAATTAAAACCTAACTAATATGTGAAAATTCATCGTTAAACACAAATTCAACCACGAAAGTAATTCTAGCACAAACTTTTACACGATAGCTAAGACCCAAACTGGGATTAGATACCCCACTATGCTTAGCCCTAAACCTAAATAATTCCACAACAAAATTATTTGCCAGAGAACTACTAGCCACAGCCTAAAACTCAAAGGACCTGGCGGTACTTTATATCCATCTAGAGGAGCCTGTTCTATAATCGATAAACCCCGCTCTACCTCACCATCTCTTGCTAATTCAGCCTATATACCGCCATCTTCAGCAAACCCTAAATAAGGCACCAAAGTAAGCACAAGAATCAAACATAAAAACGTTAGGTCAAGGTGTAGCCAATGAGGTGGAAAGAAATGGGCCACATTTTCTTCATAAGAAAATACGAAACCCTTTATGAAATTAAAGGATCAAGGAGGATTTAGTAGTAAATTAAGAATAGAGAGCTTAATTGAATAGAGCAATGAAGTACGCACACACCGCCCGTCACCCTCCTCAAACTAAGTTTACTTAACAATAAATAATATAAAACATAACTTATGAGAGGAGATAAGTCGTAACAAGGTAAGCATACTGGAAAGTGTGCTTGGAATAATCACAGTGTAGCTTAATCCAAAGCATCTGGCCTACACCCAGAAGAATTCATTATTTGAACACTTTGAACTAACTCTAGCCCTGACACAACACAAACATAAACATATTCTTATAATTAAACCAAAACATTTAACTCAATATAAGTATTGGAGAAAGAAAATTACCACAGGAGCTATAGAAGAAGTACCGTAAGGGAAAGATGAAAGACCACTTTTAAAGTAACAAAAAGCAAAGATAAACCCTTGTACCTTTTGCATAATGAGTTAACTAGAAAAACCCTAACTAAAAGAATTTAAGCTAGAAACCCCGAAACCAAACGAGCTACCTAAAAACAATTTACTGAATTAACCCGTCTATGTGGCAAAATAGTGGGATGATTTTTAGGTAGAGGTGAAAAGCCAAACGAGCTTGGTGATAGCTGGTTACCCAAAAAATGAATATAAGTTCAACTTTAAATTTACCAAAAGAACACTTAATCCTCACGTAAATTTAAAATTTAGCCAAAAGAGGGACAGCTCTTTAGGAATGGAAAAAACCCCAAATAGTGAATTAACCAATACTAATACTTAACCATTGTAGGCCTTAAAGCAGCCATCAACAAAGAAAGCGTTCAAGCTCAACATAAAAAAAAAAGAAATTCAAGAAAAAAAAATAAATTCCTATATAATCAAATGGGTTAATCTATAAATTTATAGATGCAACACTGTTAATATGAGTAACAAGAACATATATTCTCCAAGCACAAGTGTATAACAACACGGATACCCATTGTTATTTATCAAATCATAGGTACTAATTCCAAAATAAAACTACCTAATAATAACTTGTTAGTCCAACACAGGAGTGCTTTAAGGAAAGATTAAAAAAAATAAAAGGAACTCGGCAAACCTGAATCCCGCCTGTTTACCAAAAACATCACCTCTAGCATAAAAAATATTAGAGGCAATGCCTGCCCAGTGAAAATTTTTAAACGGCCGCGGTATCCTGACCGTGCAAAGGTAGCATAATCACTTGTTCCTTAATTAGGGACTAGCATGAATGGCCAAACGAGGATTCAACTGTCTCTTATTTTTAATCAGTGAAATTGACCTTTCAGTGAAGAGGCTGAAATACTAAAATAAGACGAGAAGACCCTATGGAGCTTAAATTAAAAGTTTAACTTTACTCCCATCAACCTAATGGTATAACACAAAAATTCTAAACTTTAAATTTCGGTTGGGGTGACCTCGGAGAACAAAAAATCCTCCGAATGATTTTAACATAGACCAACAAGTCAAAGTAACATAAAAATCTTATTGACCCAAAAATTTTTTGATCAACGGACCAAGTTACCCTAGGGATAACAGCGCAATCCTATTTTAGAGTCCATATCGACAATAGGGTTTACGACCTCGATGTTGGATCAGGACATCCCAATGGCGCAGAAGCTATTAATGGTTCGTTTGTTCAACGATTAAAGTCCTACGTGATCTGAGTTCAGACCGGAGTAATCCAGGTCGGTTTCTATCTATTTACAATTTCTCCCAGTACGAAAGGACAAGAGAAATAGAGCCCACTTCCTAAAAGCGCTCTTAACATAACTTATGAAATTATCTCAATAAAATATATATGTACAAAACCAACACCAAGATAAGGTTATTAGGGTGGCAGAGCCAGGAAATTGCATAAGATTTAAAACCTTTCCATCAGAGGTTCAAATCCTCTCCCTAATAGTGTATTTTATTAATGTATTAACACTACTCCTTCCAATCTTGATCGCCATAGCTTTCCTGACACTAGTAGAACGAAAAATTTTAGGCTATATACAACTACGAAAAGGACCAAATATCGTAGGACCATACGGCATTTTACAACCATTTGCAGACGCCATAAAATTATTTATAAAAGAACCAATACGCCCACTAACAACTTCAATAACACTATTTATCATCGCACCAACATTATCATTAACACTAGCCCTAAGCTTATGAATTCCACTACCAATACCACACCCCCTAATTAACCTTAACCTAGGAGTCCTATTTATCCTAGCAACATCAAGCCTATCCGTCTACTCCATTCTATGATCAGGATGAGCATCTAACTCAAAATACTCACTATTTGGAGCCCTACGAGCAGTAGCCCAAACAATTTCATACGAAGTAACAATAGCCATTATTTTATTATCAGTACTTCTAATAAGCGGATCATTCTCATTACAAATACTTATATTTACCCAAGAACAAATCTGACTAATTATTCCAACCTGACCTCTAACCCTAATATGATACATCTCAACCCTAGCAGAAACAAACCGAGCCCCATTCGACCTAACCGAAGGAGAATCCGAACTAGTCTCTGGCTTTAACGTAGAATACTCAGCAGGACCCTTTGCACTATTCTTTATAGCCGAATACACCAACATTATCCTTATAAATGCCTTAACAACCATTGTATTTCTAGGACCCATACACAACATATATAATCCAGAACTATACTCAATAAACTTCATAACAGAAACACTCATTCTATCAATAACATTCCTATGAATCCGAGCATCCTACCCACGCTTCCGATACGACCAACTAATACATCTATTATGAAAAAATTTTTTACCACTAACTTTAGCACTCTGCATATGACACATTTCACTACCAATCTTTATAGCAAGTATCCCCCCATACATATAGAAATATGTCTGACAAAAGAATTACTTTGATAGAGTAAATTATAGAGGTTCAAGCCCTCTTATTTCTAGAACAACAGGATTTGAACCTATTCCTAAGAATCCAAAATTCTTCGTGCCACCAAAACACCTCATTCTACAGTAAGGTCAGCTAATTAAGCTATCGGGCCCATACCCCGAAAACGTTGGTTTAAACCCTTCCCGTACTAATAAACCCTATCACCCTCATTATCATTTACTTTACCATCCTCATAGGACCAGTAATCACCATATCAAGCACCAACTTACTACTTATATGAGTAGGATTAGAAATAAGCCTACTAGCAATTATTCCACTATTAATTAACAAAAAAAACCCACGATCAACTGAAGCAGCCACAAAATATTTTATTACACAAGCTACAGCCTCAATAATTCTATTATTAGCTATCACCATAAATTATAAACAACTAGGAGCCTGAGCATTTCAACAACAAACAAACAGCCTACTACTCAACATAACATTAATTTCACTATCAATAAAACTTGGACTTACACCATTCCACTACTGACTTCCAGAAGTAACACAAGGCACCCAACTTCACACAGGACTAATCATCTTAACATGACAAAAAATCGCCCCACTATCTATTTTAACCCAAATCTATCACCTAGTAAACCCAACAATCATTTTCATTCTAGGAATTTCATCAATTTTTATAGGAGCATGAGGAGGACTAAACCAAACACAAACCCGAAAAATCATAGCATTCTCATCAATCGCCCATATAGGATGAATAATCACTATCCTTCCATACAATCCAACAATTACACTGCTCAACCTAATTATCTATATTATAATAACTATCCCAATATTTATAGTACTAATAATAAACCATTCAACAACTATCAATTCAATATCACTTCTATGAAATAAAACACCCATATTAATAATCATCACACCACTAATTTTACTATCCCTAGGAGGCCTACCTCCACTAACAGGATTTTTACCAAAATGGATTACCATCACAGAACTCCTAAAAAATAACTGCCTAATCCCAACAACAATAATAGCTATTATAGCGCTACTAAACTTATTTTTCTACACACGACTAATTTACTCAACCTCAATAACAATATTTCCAACCAACAACAGCTCCAAAATACTCTATCACATTTCATATCCAAAGTATTACCCTATTCTTTCATTCTTCACAATCATCAGTACACTTACACTACCCCTCTCACCTCAACTAATTATATAGAAGTTTAGGATATATAGTCCAAGAGCCTTCAAAGCCCTAAGAAAATTATCACAAAGTTTAACTTCTGATAAGGACTGTAGGTCTATACCCTACATCTACTGAATGCAAATCAACTGCTTTAATTAAGCTAAGACCTCTCTAGATTGGCAGGACTATAAACCTACGAAATTTTAGTTAACAGCTAAATACCCTAATTCTGGCTTCAATCTACTTCTCCCGCCTAACAGAAACGAGGCGGGAGAAGCCTTAGTAGAGTTATTTCTCTACACCTTCGAATTTGCAATTCGACATGATTATCACCTTAAGGCTTGGTAAAAAGAGGGTTTGAACCTCTATACTTAGATTTACAGTCTAATGCTTATATCAGCCATTTTACCTATGTTCATAAACCGTTGACTATTTTCAACTAACCATAAAGATATTGGAACCTTATATCTATTATTCGGTGCCTGGGCAGGAATAGTTGGAACAGCACTTAGTATCTTAATTCGAGCTGAACTAGGACAACCAGGCGCTCTCCTAGGTGATGACCAAATTTATAATGTAATCGTCACAGCACATGCATTCGTCATAATCTTCTTCATAGTAATACCAATAATAATCGGAGGATTTGGAAACTGACTTGTTCCATTAATAATTGGTGCCCCAGACATAGCATTTCCCCGAATAAATAATATAAGCTTTTGACTACTTCCACCATCATTTCTTCTTCTCCTAGCCTCTTCAACCGTAGAAGCGGGGGCAGGAACAGGATGAACTGTTTACCCCCCTTTAGCAGGCAACCTAGCACATGCTGGAGCATCAGTAGATCTAACAATTTTCTCCTTACATTTAGCCGGCGTTTCATCCATTCTAGGAGCTATCAATTTCATTACCACAATTATTAATATAAAACCACCAGCTATAACCCAATACCAAACACCCCTATTTGTCTGATCCGTATTAATTACAGCTGTCCTATTACTCTTATCCCTTCCAGTCCTAGCAGCAGGAATTACAATACTTCTAACAGACCGAAATCTTAACACAACCTTCTTCGACCCTGCAGGAGGAGGAGATCCCATTCTCTATCAACATCTATTCTGATTTTTTGGTCATCCAGAAGTCTATATTCTTATTTTACCAGGATTTGGAATTATTTCACATGTAGTAACCTACTATTCAGGAAAAAAAGAACCATTTGGATATATAGGAATAGTTTGAGCTATAATATCCATTGGTTTCCTAGGTTTCATTGTATGAGCACATCACATGTTTACAGTAGGAATAGACGTAGACACACGAGCATATTTTACATCAGCCACTATAATTATCGCTATCCCTACCGGTGTAAAAGTATTTAGCTGACTAGCAACACTGCATGGAGGAAATATCAAATGATCACCAGCCATAATATGAGCCCTAGGCTTTATCTTCTTATTTACAGTAGGTGGATTAACCGGAATTGTACTTTCAAACTCATCACTCGATATTGTACTCCACGACACATACTACGTAGTAGCCCATTTCCACTATGTCCTATCTATAGGAGCCGTATTCGCTATTATAGCCGGCTTTGTCCACTGATTCCCACTATTTTCAGGCTATACCCTCAACGACACATGAGCAAAAGCTCATTTCGCTATTATATTTGTAGGAGTTAACCTAACATTTTTCCCACAACATTTCCTAGGTCTATCAGGAATACCTCGACGATACTCAGACTACCCAGACGCTTACACTACATGAAATACTATTTCCTCCATAGGCTCATTCATTTCATTAACAGCCGTATTAGTAATAATTTTTATAATCTGAGAAGCCTTCGCCTCTAAACGAGAAGTACTATATGTCCCTTATACATCAACAAACCTCGAATGACTTCACGGATGTCCCCCACCCTATCATACATTTGAAGAACCTTCATATGTAAAAGCAAAATAAGAAAGGAAGGACTCGAACCCCCTAAAATTGGTTTCAAGCCAATTCCATAACCCTTATGTCTTTCTCGATAAGATATTAGTAAAAACATTACATAACTTTGTCAAAGTTAAATTATAGATTAAAACCTATATATCTTATATGGCTTACCCATTCCAACTAGGTTTACAAGACGCCACATCACCTATTATAGAAGAATTAACAAACTTTCACGACCATACATTAATAATCGTATTTCTTATTAGCTCCCTAGTACTATATATTATTTCACTAATATTAACAACTAAATTAACCCATACAAGCACAATAGACGCCCAAGAAGTCGAAACCATCTGAACTATTTTACCAGCCGTAATTCTAGTATTAATTGCACTTCCATCTCTACGAATCCTATATATAATAGACGAAATTAACAACCCAGCCTTAACAGTAAAAACTATAGGCCATCAATGATATTGAAGCTATGAATATACTGATTATGAAGACTTATGTTTCGACTCATACATAATCCCAACAAACGAGTTAAAACCAGGAGAACTTCGCCTTTTAGAAGTAGACAATCGAGTTGTTCTACCTATAGAACTCCCAATCCGAATATTAATCTCATCAGAAGACGTATTACACTCATGAGCTGTTCCATCACTAGGACTTAAAACTGACGCTATCCCAGGACGTCTAAACCAAGCCACAGTCACATCAAACCGACCAGGACTATTCTACGGCCAATGCTCTGAAATCTGCGGATCCAATCACAGCTTCATGCCCATTGTACTTGAAATAGTACCACTAAAACATTTCGAAAACTGATCTGCCTCAATAATCTAAATTCACTACGAAGCTAAGAGCGTTAACCTTTTAAGTTAAAATTAGAGACCTTTAATCTCCATAGTGATATGCCACAACTAGACACATCCACATGATTTACTACAATTATCTCATCAATAATTACACTATTTATTCTATTCCAACTAAAAATTTCTTCACAAACATTCCCAATAAACCCCTCACCAAAATCTTTAACAACATTACACACAAAAAACCCTTGAGAATCAAAATGAACGAAAATCTATTTGCCTCTTTTATAACTCCAACAGTAATAGGTCTGCCAATCGTAGTTACTATCATTATATTTCCATCAATCTTATTCCCATCATCAGAACGACTAATTAACAACCGTCTCCATTCATTCCAACATTGACTAATTAAACTAATTATTAAACAAATAATATTAATTCATACCCCAAAAGGACGAACCTGAGCCCTAATAATTGTTTCCTTAATTATATTTATTGGATCAACTAACCTTTTAGGACTACTACCACACACTTTTACACCAACCACCCAACTATCCATAAACTTAAGTATAGCAATTCCACTATGAGCAGGAGCCGTAATCTTGGGCTTTCGACATAAACTAAAAAATTCTTTAGCCCACTTCCTGCCACAAGGAACCCCAATTTCATTAATCCCTATACTCATCATTATCGAAACTATCAGCCTATTTATTCAACCAATAGCATTAGCAGTTCGACTAACAGCTAACATCACTGCAGGACACCTACTTATACATTTAATTGGAGGTGCTACTCTAGTACTAATAAATATTAGTCCACCAACAGCTACAATTACATTTATTATCCTCCTTCTCCTAACAATACTAGAATTTGCCGTAGCCCTTATCCAAGCTTATGTATTCACCCTACTAGTAAGCCTATATTTACATGATAACACATAATGACCCACCAAACACATGCATATCACATAGTAAACCCAAGCCCATGACCACTAACAGGAGCCTTCTCAGCTCTTCTCCTTACCTCAGGACTAGTAATATGATTTCACTACAACTCTACTATTCTCCTATCCGTAGGACTATTAACAAACATTCTAACCATATATCAATGATGACGAGATGTCATTCGAGAAGGAACCTTTCAAGGCCATCATACCCCCACTGTACAAAAAGGACTACGATACGGAATAATCCTTTTCATCATCTCCGAAGTATTCTTCTTCGCAGGATTCTTTTGAGCATTTTACCACTCAAGCCTAGCCCCAACACACGACCTAGGAAACTGCTGACCACCAACAGGAATCACTCCACTAAATCCACTAGACGTTCCACTCCTTAATACAACAGTACTATTAGCATCAGGAGTATCAATTACATGAGCACATCACAGCCTAATAGAAGGAAAACGAAATCACATAAATCAAGCTCTAACAATCACTATCATACTAGGAATTTATTTCACTATCCTCCAAGCCTCAGAATACTTCGAAACATCATTCTCCATTTCAGATGGGGTTTACGGATCTACATTCTTCATAGCAACAGGATTCCATGGCCTCCATGTAATCATTGGATCCTCATTTCTTACAGTATGCCTTTTACGACAATTAAAATTTCACTTTACATCAAAACACCACTTCGGATTTGAAGCAGCAGCATGATATTGACACTTTGTAGATGTAGTCTGACTTTTCCTTTACGTCTCAATCTATTGATGAGGATCTTACTCCCTTAGTATAATTAATATAACTGACTTCCAATTAGTAGAATCTGATAAACTTCAGAAGAGAGTAATAAACCTACTCATTATTATTTCAATCAATACTCTTCTATCCCTCATCCTTGTTTTAGTCGCATTTTGACTTCCCCAAATAAATTTATACTCAGAAAAAGCTAATCCTTATGAATGCGGATTTGACCCTACAAGCTCTGCACGCCTACCATTTTCAATAAAATTTTTCCTAGTAGCCATTACATTCTTATTATTTGACCTAGAAATTGCTCTGCTACTACCCCTCCCATGAGCAATTCAAACAACCAATATTACTATCATAATAACCTCAGCCTTCATCCTAGTAACTATTTTATCTCTCGGACTAGCCTATGAATGATTACAAAAAGGATTAGAATGAACAGAATAATTGGTAATTAGTTTAATAAAAATTAATGATTTCGACTCATTAGATTATGAAAAAATTCATAATTACCAACAATGACCCTTACCCTTCTAAACCTAACATTAGCCTTCTCTTTATCACTCATAGGAACCCTAATATTCCGATCACATCTTATATCAACCCTCTTATGCTTAGAAGGCATAATATTATCCCTATTTATTATAATCTCAATAACTATCTTAAACTCTAACTCCATATTATCCTTTACTATCCCCATCACTATCTTAGTATTTGCCGCATGCGAAGCAGCAGTTGGCTTGGCACTTCTAGTAAAAGTCTCCAACACCTACGGAACTGACTATGTACAAAATCTCAACCTTCTACAATGTTAAAAATTATTTTCCCTTCATTTATACTTCTACCACTAACCTGGCTATCAAAAACAAAAAAATTCTGAATAAACGTAACCTCCTATAGCTTCCTAATTAGCCTCATAAGCCTAACCCTTCTATGACACAACGAAAATAATCAAAACTACTCAATCATATTCTCCTCAGATCCATTATCCACCCCATTAATCATTTTAACAACCTGATTGCTACCTCTTATATTAATAGCCAGCCAGAATCACATAAAAAAAGAAAAAACCACATACCAAAAAACATATATCTCCATATTAGTAAGCCTACAAATCTTACTTATTATAACATTCTCTGTAACAGAACTAATTCTATTTTATATTCTATTTGAAGCCACCTTGATTCCAACACTCATTATTATTACACGATGAGGAAATCAAACAGAACGACTAAACGCAGGATTATACTTCTTATTTTATACACTAATTGGCTCCATTCCACTTTTAATTGCCCTAATCTCAATCCAAAATTCAACAGGAACACTAAACTTTCTAATCTTATCCTTAACAACCACATATATCAACAACACATGATCTAACAACATCCTATGATTATCATGCATAATAGCATTCCTCATTAAAATACCCCTATATGGAGTCCACTTATGACTACCAAAAGCTCACGTCGAAGCCCCTATCGCAGGATCCATAATTCTAGCAGCCATTCTACTAAAACTAGGAGGATATGGGATAATACGAATCGCTATTATCCTAGACCCCCTAACAAAACATATATCCTATCCATTTATTATACTATCCCTATGAGGCATAATTATAACAAGCTCCATCTGCCTCCGACAGACAGACCTAAAATCACTAATCGCCTACTCTTCAGTAAGTCATATAGCCCTAGTAATTTCATCAATTATAATCCTAACCCCATGAAGCTTCATAGGAGCCACCATACTTATAATTGCCCATGGACTAACTTCATCACTCCTATTTTGTCTAGCAAACTCCAACTATGAACGCATTCACAGCCGAACCATAATTATAGCCCGAGGACTACAAACAATTTTTCCACTAATAGCAGCACTATGATTACTAGCCAGCTTAGCAAACCTAGCCATCCCACCATCAATTAATCTAATCGGAGAACTATTCATTACAATAACATTATTTTCCTGATCCAACATTTCTATCATCCTAATAGGACTAAACATTATCATTACAGCTCTATATTCAATATACATAATCATCACAACACAACGAGGAAAATTTACCAATCACATAAATAATCTACAACCATCACACACACGAGAACTAACCTTAATAACCTTACATGTAATTCCACTTATACTACTTACTATTAACCCCCAACTAATCATAGGCCCAACAATATGTAAATATAGTTTACAAAAAACATTAGACTGTGAATCTAACAACAGGAAATCACACTCCTTATTTACCAAGAAAGAACGCAAGAACTGCTAATTCATGCTCCCATGCCTAAAACACATGGCTTTCTTACTTTTATAGGATAAAAGTAATCCATTGGTCTTAGGAACCAAAAATTATTGGTGCAACTCCAAATAAAAGTAATCAATATAATTTCATCTCTAATCCTAACAATTTTCATCGTACTAACCCTTCCAATTATATTAACTATAACCAAATTAATTAAATCCATTAACTTCCCACTCCTAGCCACCACATCAATCAAACTCTCATTTATCCTAAGCTTGCTACCACTTATATTATTCATTCACTCTAACACAGAATATATAATTACCAACTGACACTGAATTACTATAAACTCAATCAAAATTTCAATAAGCTTTAAAATTGACTATTTCTCACTCCTATTTTTATCCGTAGCTCTATATGTAACCTGATCCATTATACAATTCTCCTCATGATATATACACTCAGACATCAACATCAACCGATTTATTAAATACCTAATACTATTTCTAATTACTATACTAATTTTAACTTCAGCTAACAATTTATTTCAACTCTTCATTGGATGAGAAGGAGTCGGAATTATATCTTTCTTACTTATTGGGTGATGATACGGACGCACAGACGCAAACACTGCAGCCCTTCAGGCAATTTTATACAACCGAATCGGTGACATTGGTTTTATTCTAGCTATAACATGATTCTGCCTCAATACCAACTCATGAGAACTACAACAAATCATAATAATTAACAACAACAATTTACTCCCTCTACTAGGACTACTAATTGCAGCCACAGGAAAATCAGCCCAATTCGGACTCCATCCCTGATTACCTTCTGCCATAGAAGGACCAACCCCAGTATCAGCACTACTACACTCAAGCACAATAGTAGTAGCAGGAATCTTTCTAATAATTCGATTCCACCCACTTACATCAAACAATGATACAATCCTAACAATAATGTTATGTTTAGGAGCCCTAACCACACTATTCACAGCCATCTGCGCACTAACTCAAAACGACATTAAAAAAATTGTAGCATTTTCCACATCTAGTCAACTAGGCCTAATAATAGTAACATTAGGAATTAACCAACCATACTTAGCCTTCCTACATATCTGCACACACGCATTCTTTAAAGCCATACTATTTTTATGCTCCGGATCAATCATTCACAGTCTTAACGATGAACAAGATATTCGCAAAATAGGAAACATAATAAAATCACTTCCAATCACCTCATCATGCCTAATTATTGGAAGCCTAGCCCTAACAGGAATACCATTTCTGACAGGATTCTATTCAAAAGACTCAATTATTGAATCAATCAACACGTGTAATACAAACGCCTGAGCCCTACTAGTCACACTAATCGCCACATCCATAACAGCCATATACAGTATACGAATCATTTACTTCGTCACAATAACAAAACCACGTTACCCACCAATAATTATTATTAACGAAAACAACCCAAACATTATTAATCCAATTAAACGACTAGCATTAGGAAGTATCTTAGCAGGATTTTTAATATCACTAAACATCCCCCCAACCAACATTCAAATCCTCACTATACCTATATTTTTAAAAACCACAGCACTATTAATTTCTATTATAGGATTTTTAATCGCCCTAGAATTAAACAATTTTACCATAAAATTGATCCAAACCAAAAATAACCCATACTCATCATTCTCAACATCACTAGGATATTTTCCACCAATTATTCACCGAGCTTTCCCACTAAAAACCCTAAACACAAGCTTTAAAATATCATCAAATATATTAGACCTAATCTGATTAGAAAAAGTCATTCCAAAATCCATCTCCACCACACATATAAACCTATCAAAATTAATAACAAACCAAAAAGGACTAGTAAAACTCTATTTTATATCCTTTCTAATCTCAATCTTATTTATTACCATTCTCCACATTATTAGTCCCGAGTAATCTCAATAATAATAAAAATTCCAGCAAACAAAGATCACCCAGCAACCACTATTATCCAAGTAGCACAACTATAAATTGCTGCAACCCCAACACCACCCTCCAACATAACACCAACATCATCAATCTCATACATTAACCAATCATCCACCCCACCCAAATCAATTAACTCAACCTCATTATAATAATTAAGAACATAAACATATACTATCTCCATTAAAACACCAACAATCAAAAATCAAAAAATAAACCAGTTAGAACCTCACGCTTCAGGATAATCCTCAGTAGCTATAGCAGTAGTATAACCAAATACAACCAACATCCCCCCCAAATAAATTAAAAACACCATTAAACCTAAAAAAGAACCACCAAATCCCAAAACTATAAAACATCCAACACAACCACAAACAATTAAACCCAACCCACCATAAATAGGAGAAGGCTTTAAAGCTAAACCTAAGCTCCCCACCAAAAATAATAAACTTAAAATAAAAATATAATTAGTCATTATTTCCATACAGCATTTAACTGTAACCAATGACATGAAAAATCACCGTTGTAATTCAACTATAGAAACACAATGACAAACATCCGAAAAACACACCCCCTAATCAAAATTATTAACCACTCCTTCATCGACCTACCAGCCCCATCCAACATCTCATCATGATGAAACTTTGGCTCTCTCTTAGGACTTTGCCTTATAATTCAAATCATTACAGGACTATTCCTAGCTATACATTATACATCAGACACAACAACAGCATTTTCATCAGTCACACACATTTGCCGAGACGTAAACTACGGATGATTAATTCGATATATACACGCAAACGGAGCATCAATATTTTTCATCTGCCTATTCCTCCATGTAGGCCGAGGTATATATTATGGATCTTATACCTTTATAGAAACATGAAATATTGGAATCATCCTATTATTTGCCGTAATAGCAACCGCATTCATAGGCTACGTACTCCCATGAGGACAAATATCATTCTGAGGAGCAACTGTCATTACTAACTTACTATCAGCTATTCCATACATCGGAACAACCCTAGTAGAATGAATCTGAGGAGGATTTTCAGTAGATAAAGCCACCTTAACACGATTCTTCGCCTTCCACTTTATTCTCCCATTTATCATCACAGCCCTAGTAGTAGTTCACCTTCTATTTCTACACGAAACAGGCTCCAACAACCCAACAGGATTAAACTCAGATGCAGACAAAATTCCTTTCCACCCATACTACACAGTAAAAGACCTACTAGGTGTTATCATCCTAATCTTATTATTCATAACTTTAGTATTATTTTTCCCCGATCTATTAGGAGACCCAGACAACTATTCACCTGCAAACCCACTAAACACACCACCACACATCAAACCAGAATGATATTTCCTGTTTGCCTACGCTATCCTACGTTCAATTCCCAATAAACTAGGAGGAGTACTAGCCTTAATCCTATCCATCCTCATCCTAGCCTTCCTACCAATACTCCATACATCAGCGCAACGAAGCCTCATATTCCGCCCAATCACCCAAACCTTATACTGAATCCTAGTAGCTAACCTCATAATCTTAACTTGAATTGGAGGCCAACCCGTTGAACACCCATTCATCATCATTGGACAACTAGCCTCCATAAGCTATTTTTCCATTATCCTTGTTCTAATACCCATCTCAGGACTAATCGAAAACAAGATATTAAAATGAAACCCATGCCCTGATAGTATAATCATTACCCTGGTTTTGTAAACCAGAAATGAAGACATACGTCTTCTCAAGGCATCAAGAAGAAGGAATTACTCCCTACCATCAACACCCAAAGCTGAAATTCTAATTAAACTACTTCTTGAACAGTACATAAAATTATATAGTACAATAGAACATTAATGTATATCGTACATTAAATTATTTTCCCCTAGCATATAAGCATGTACAAAAAATCAATGAATCAAGACATTAATCAAATTTTAACTTAAAATTCATAAACACATGAATATTCATAAAAACATTTTAATTAATGTTTTTTAGACATAACTGTGTTATCAGACATACACCATTAAGTCATAAACCCTTCTTTTCCACATGACTATCCCCTGCTACATTAATCTACAGTTCTACCATCCTCCGTGAAATCAACAACCCGCCCACTTAATGCCTCTCTTCTCGCTCCGGGCCCATGAAACTTGGGGGTAGCTAAACTGAAACTTTATCAGACATCTGGTTCTTACTTCAGGGCCATTAAATGCGTTATCGCCCATACGTTCCCCTTAAATAAGACATCTCGATGGTTCGGGTCAAATCAGCCCATGCCCAACATAACTGTAATCCCGTGCATTTGGTATTTTTTAATTTTAGGATGCTATGACTCAACATAGCCGTCAAGGCATGAAGGTCAGCCCTGAGTCTAGCTGGACTTTCAAGTTAAGTGTCATTTATCCACATAAAAACCTCACCGAAGACTAACTTTTAATGTTTTCTCGGACATATAACAGTAAATACCTAACAAATTCACTTTCCAAACCCCCCCCACCCCCCAACGCCAAACCCCAAAAACGTCAAGGCTATTTCCACATAAAATATTTATTATTCAAGTGGTTCACAAAATATGACTCATTTTTTAGTTTTAGTAAAAAAAATTCAAAACAAAATTTCACCCAAACAAAACTCACACACCAACCCATTCTTAACGATTTTTCCTCAA